AGAACGGGGGGTGAGAGGAAAAGGGGATCAAAATGTCCCATCAATAAAGTAAGGGCTTTCCGGACCCCCCCGCTTTCGCTTCGCTCCTTCCCCCCTCACTCCCCCTTTTTCAATAAAGAAGCCCCGCTCCCTAAGGGGCCCCTCTCTGATAAGGAAGGAAACGAAAGAATCTCAATTTTATGACAAATCCGGTTCGATGGCTGTTCTCCACTAACCACAAGGATATAGGGACTCTCTATTTCATCTTCGGTGCCATTGCTGGAGTGATGGGCACATGCTTCTCAGTACTGATTCGTATGGAATTAGCACGTCCCGGCGATCAAATTCTTGGTGGGAATCATCAACTTTATAATGTTTTAATAACGGCTCACGCTTTTTTAATGATCTTTTTTATGGTTATGCCGGCGATGATAGGTGGATCTGGTAATTGGTCTGTTCCGATTCTGATAGGTGCACCTGACATGGCATTTCCACGATTAAATAATATTTCATTCTGGTTGTTGCCACCAAGTCTCTTGCTCCTATTAAGCTCAGCCTTAGTAGAAGTGGGTAGCGGCACTGGGTGGACGGTCTATCCGCCCTTAAGTGGTATTACCAGCCATTCTGGAGGAGCAGTTGATTCAGCAATTTCTAGTCTTCATCTATCTGGTGTTTCATCCATTTTAGGTTCTATCAATTTTATAACAACAATCTCCAACATGCGTGGACCTGGAATGACTATGCATAGATCACCCCTATTTGTGTGGTCCGTTCTAGTGACAGCATTCCCACTTTTATTATCACTTCCGGTACTGGCGGGGGCAATTACCATGTTATTAACCGATCGAAACTTTAATACAACCTTTTCTGATCCCGCTGGAGGGGGGGACCCCATATTATACCAGCATCTCTTTTGGTTTTTCGGTCATCCAGAGGTGTATATTCCCATTCTGCCTGGATCCGGTATCATAAGTCATATCGTTTCGACTTTTTCGGGAAAACCGGTCTTCGGGTATCTAGGCATGGTTTATGCCATGATCAGTATAGGTGTTCTTGGATTTCTTGTTTGGGCTCATCATATGTTTACTGTGGGCTTAGACGTTGATACCCGTGCCTACTTCACCGCAGCTACCATGATCATAGCTGTCCCCACTGGAATCAAAATCTTTAGTTGGATCGCTACCATGTGGGGGGGTTCGATACAATACAAAACACCCATGTTATTTGCTGTAGGGTTCATCTTTTTGTTCACTATAGGAGGACTCACTGGAATAGTCCCGGCAAATTCTGGGCTAGACATTGCTCTACATGATACTTATTATGTGGTTGCACATTTCCATTATGTACTTTCTATGGGAGCCGTTTTTGCTTTATTTGCAGGATTTCACTATTGGGTGGGTAAAATCTTTGGTCGGACATACCCTGAAACTTTAGGTCAAATCCATTTTTGGATCACTTTTTTCGGGGTTAATCTGACCTTCTTTCCCATGCATTTCTTAGGGCTTTCGGGTATGCCACGTCGCATTCCAGATTATCCAGATGCTTACGCTGGATGGAATGCCCTTAGCAGTTTTGGCTCTTATATATCCGTAGTTGGGATTCGTCGTTTCTTCGTGGTCGTAACAATCACTTCAAGCAGTGGAAATAACAAAAGATGTGCTCCAAGTCCTTGGGCTGTTGAACAGAATCCAACCACACCGGAATGGATGGTACAAAGTCCTCCAGCTTTTCATACTTTTGGAGAACTTCCAGCTATCAAGGAGACGAAAAGCTATGTGAAGTAAAAGAAGAAAAGATCGCCGACTGCTACTAAGAACCTAACAGAACTTTTCAAAATGTGAGTGCATTCTAAAACCACTTGTGTAGGTCGGGGCTATCCAACAGCTGTCCAACGTCAGCCTAGAAAGCGGACCCTATCTCTTCTCAATTCCTCTCTCCATTGGACCTACTACCGACTTGCCTTTCATCGCGCTTTCCCTTCCACCGACGAGGATCATCAACCAAGGATGTCAGTTATTTATCTCGCTCTTCAGTGCGGTAGAGTTTGGCTTCTCTCTCTCCACAGCTATTTGGTACGGAGCTCGCTTCGAGGGCTTCCTTCCCCCCGGCCAGGCGTGTGTTGAGCTATAGTATCCCTGGGTATTTGCCTCCTCATCAAGCTAGTTTGATTGGTTGGTGGGTCCGAAGGCTTGTTCTGATTGACTGAATCAGGAGTCGCTCCTATAGGAAGAATAAAAAGGAGCCGCCTTCTCAAGCCGTGTATCGAGAGCATAGGCACATACCTTATAAAATCAAAATCAAGCTTCTTATTAAGAGTGTTCGGCGCATGAAGCGGCCAATGGGATAGTGGTTTGATTTGTGGATCGCTTCTATCTTCCCTAGTAGCCTAGCCTCTTCTGATCTCATTCCCAGTCCAAGCTCTGACTTTACCTGATGACTCTGTGTGTAGACCAATGGCAGAGCACTTGTGGCGTTAACCAGTATCGATCTCAGACTCAGAGCACTTTGTTCACCCCCAAGAAGTTAGCCCAGGCATTAGTAGCTGAAGCTTGGACGGACTCCCTGAGTGACTCATCCTTGTTTCAAAACCAACACCCAGTCAACAAGGCATACTTGCTCACTGCGATCTCTAGCACAGTCTCATTCGTACCGACCCTCTACGGACGGGGTCAAGAGTGCCTTGCCGTTGCTGTCGCGTATCCAACCACCCTATCGGTATCACCTACGCTACTCATTTCTGACCCCCACCTTCTTGCTTTCTGATCCCTAGCTCGGATAAAAGATAGGATTTCATTCCTCAGTGAACGTATAAGCGTTGCATTCTACGAAAAGGCAGGATACGCGAGGCCCATTAGCCACCAATCTGGAGTTGGACTCCTGGTGGGTCCTCTCCCCAATTAGGTATAATTTGAAAGACCTTAGGGGATGGGCGAAGAGTCCATCTCGTGATGCAAAACAAAGGAAGGCTGGTACGCGTAGATAGTAGGTCGTAGATCAGGTAAGTGATCGCTACTCTCATCTTAAAATAGGGCGAGAGTCTCTTGCTCGACTTTTTCTATTTTTCTTGCTTTCTTTGGCGGAGTAGAGCCCTATTCATCTATCAAATTCCCAAGTAGGGATGGATGAGACATCGAATGAGAATTTTCCAGTGAAAGCTGGTTTTTTTTATCCCTTGCCTTCTGCTCATCATGCTCGAAAAGGTTTAATTCCATGTTGGTTCGGTTCCTCCACCAGAGGTCAGCTGAAGCGGATTGGTCAAAAAGCAATTTTCTGGCTTTGCCTCATACCCGGTATAACTACCATTTTGACTTTGATATGCTTCTTACTTCCTTACAAAGTTGCAAGGATCCCTTCTTGCATTCCCTCCTTATTCAAAAGGAATTGATTCGAATATATAGTTGATGCACAAAAATGTGCATGAGCACGGGGTTGCCTTGCCTGAGACCTCTACTACTGCCGTGGAGGGTAATTGATAACAATGGAATATTTTAGGTTAGTAATGCAGACCCTTATCCATTCGATCCACTTCTGAGGGAATCACATAGCCAGCATGGCAGCTTCCCGGAATCCCCAGTCAACACTGTCGAACGCTTTCCTCAGGTAAATTTGCACACACATCCTGGCTTTCCCTTGCGGAAGGTGGAATTTTTTTAGCATATCGTGACAAAGCAAGATGTTATCCTGGATGCATCGCCTTTGTTGTTTATACCTAGCAGGAGCAGCAAAGACGAAGGCTGAAGCATCACTAGAGGTATCTATTGAGCTTTCTCCTCTTTTTGCATTAGCCCAGTCACTTCCTTTATGGAATGGGTTCACCAGCACGCGGAGGTAAGTAGTTTACTGACTCAGTTCTTTTACTAAAAAAGGGGAAGGGAAGGGGGTGCTATGAATAGAAATTTGGAATTGCATATGCTCTCGATCGACCTAGGCCTAAAAGGAATCCGGCTACTCAATCGCCAGAGATAGAAATAAAAGATCTAAGCTTGCTTTAATCATTCGAAAGCGATGCTCATTCCAGGGTTTCAAGGCTTGGAAATAGATCTTATTTAAGACAAAAAGAAGTGAGCATAACCATCTTCAAGCTCCACCCCGGGATTTTAGGTGTGAACTCACTTTAGGGAAATGAGGCTTATAACCAATCGATTCTTCACCCACGTAAGCTCGCCCTGTCACCCTCGCTCTGGTTCGGGAATCATGTCACCCTCGCTTTCCGCTTCTGGAAGATCAATGACTAATAGATAAAGGGCTGTGGAACTATAGACAATAGGCGGTAACCTCTCTTGATCCGCGAGTAGAGCACTTGAACTACTCAGAAAGAGCTGGTTGGCTCAATTCAAATAGAAAGAAAAATAGACACCCATCTTCTTGGAGAGCCAATCAGGAGACATACAAAACCAGCAATCCAAGTTTTGAAGGGAGGCGGCTGCCTGCAGTCACTAAAGGAAGGGGCTTGGTGGTCTTATTTTATTATCTATAAAAGATAGCATCTCTTCCTGCTGTTCGAATCAAAACGATTAGGGACAACCGCTCGCTTCGAGGCAGGTTAAAAAGCATAGGCCATAGCTTCTACCTCTCCTGGATCATTATGCTCATCGGAAGCGGGACTCCTCTTTCTTGTAGAATCAATGAAGATCGCTCCCCTTCCCTTGGATTTGGGGTGATACACCCGGTTGAATCACTATCCTTCTCCTTCCCCTTTGATTTAATAGAGTACTCTGTGCTTAGGAGACACGTTCTCAAGAAAAGGTGTCCAAATACCATCTTTAAGTGCTCCGGGCCTACATGTGACTTTCTTGCGAGCTGGTGATCCCTCCTCTTTCCTCTCTTGACGGTGAAGTCAGACCAAGCCAAGCCCATCTATCAAGCGCATCCCCTGATTCATAGTCTGTCCCCTGTCTGTTTACGGAGAGGAGATCGGTTAGATAGTTCGGGGAGTCCCCAAGTTATATAGACCACTTAGTTAGAGACAACGGGTAAAGCACCCTTCTTCCCGGCCAGTACGGATATGGTTGTCTGAGCCAAAGCGAGCTCATTCTTCTGTTCCCAAGGTAGATTCAAAAATGAAAATGAAATAAGGGATACATTCCATTCTTTTAATGGTATGCATTCTATTTCTATTTAGTTGAAAGTATAACCACCTCCTTAACCTTAACTTAAGGTAGATGAAGAGGAAATTCAACTTCATGTAGTTGCGCTTTTCTGCATCTTTATGTTCCTAATGGTTTAGTCAGGAATGCACCTTCCTGAGTATAGCAGGATATCGAATCCATGGTTTTTGGTTGGATTTCTTATGACTGGTCTTTCTCTCATCAAGTTAACCAGAATTCTCATAATAAAAGCAGAAAGTCACGAGGACAGGTTTTCTTATATAGCTCTTCTCCCTCTTTACTTTCACTTTCGATCTACCCTTTCGTTTATTTCTCTCTTTTTATTGTAGAGGAGGGCTTCCCTCATAAAATTGTAGACATAGTTCTGTTCCGCAGGCGGTTACATAGGAGATCGGGAAGCAACCTTTACTTCTTCTGCCAACCCCTATCTTCAAAGCCCTATCTGACCTTGAAACCTAGCGCACAACATTGCGTTCTATTCGAAGTGGATCACTGGCTGGAGCGGAGAGAGGAGGATGGAACTTCTTCTTCTGTGCGAAGGAAAAGCAACCTGAAGCTAGCATCCCGTGCCTACGCCCCTGCTTTAAACTTGAAACCGGCCTTAAGTGAGCAACAAGTCGTTCTATTCGAATGTCGTTAAAGCGCCTATTTTCATGCTGATTATTCTCATGTCTTTGACCGATGGGATGGTACACCCGCCTCAAACAAGTGATCAAATGAGAAACTTAGCTTACGCTTACAACCTAGCCTGAGATTCGATCTTTCTCATTCACTGCCGTCACCTTCCCTATTGAAATTCTCATGTCGGGGCCTATTGGAATGGGAAGAATGATCATTGAATGGACTTGTCGTACCTGAGAACACTTAATTGGCTCACGAATGGATTGACCGAGCCGAGTGAATGAAGGTTTGTTTAGTCTTGCCTGTCATAGGCCTGTGAGACAGAGAGATAGAAGCAGTGAGGTATCAAACTAGCAGGATTGAGTCGGGAACAGAGATTGGGATGGAATCGGCTTATTTTATTGCATTGCCCATGAGACCTTCCACAATCTCTAACTAATGAGCCGGATTGAGATGAAACTTCTTCGCCCACCTTCCCGGCTTGAACAGGCTTTCTTATGACTTATAGATTCGGATCCAATCGCGCACCCACTTTGTCCAGCATCCCATAGTCAAACTAAAGGACAGACGGGACTATGATTTGGGTAATCGAGACCTGATTACGCTCTGCTGCTCCCCTTTCAGACAGTCGGGGAAGGGAAGAAAGACCCTCTCAATTACCAGTTCTCGGTTAGACATGAAGGAGGGTTGCTTTCTCAGTTGGAAGTTTATCGCAATTGGAGTAAGTAGGAAGTTAGTTTCTCAGCCTTATTTAAGTGGGCCAGGGATAGCGAATTCATCTTGCTGACGAGCAATTCCCTTATTATTACAGAAGAGAGAGAGCAGAGCTTACTGCTAGTGGAACAAAAACCAGGAAAGGGGGTTGGCTGATGATGGATATTCGAGGGACCCATGGTTTACGTGTTTAACATTCGTATATAAGGGTCTCCGCCTACTCTACGAATTCACATAAAAGGAAGGAAGACCTGACCAATCGAGTAACTGGGGTATTCAAAACTAAGAGACAAAACCGAAGTCGAGGAAGACGAATCATATGAGTCCTACTTAATGCACAAAGCAAAGCCTAAAGTGTTTTTTTATATAGTCTATATATATTTAAGAAAATAATCTAAAGCCGAGACTGACTCTTTCTGTATCTACGGAATCATTAGAACCGCAGGCCCGGCCTGACCTGCTGACCCTAAAAATAAAAACACGAGCCAACAATTTCAAAAGTGGGAGCAGCAACCATTTGTCGAATCAAAAGCTTTGCCTACGACGTAATTCAGCGCGGTTCCATTTTCCTGGCGCTTGTTTAAGACGGTACGCTATCCCCATCATTTTTCTAACTAAGTGAATTTAAAAATGACATCGGCGAGTGAGAAAACGAGCTTCAGAATTGGATCAAAGCCAAGAACCGAGGTCTTGAGTGCCCGGATCAGACTAAGAAGAAAGGTAAGAGTAAGATGTTCGCGATTTCAAAGAAGTAGTATGCGCTCCATTCTAGGCCAACTAGCTTAGTCTTCAATAATCGTCAATGGCTGCTAACGCCGTGACGAGGACGCGACGGGTTGCCTTCGGAGCTAAATTTATATGATAGAAAAAGGGTGTGCGCTAACACCTTCAAGGGCTATCTGACTTCTGAAAAGACGCCATTTCACACCTCTATGATTGATTATGAAATCATCATTCGGATTTAATAATGTGTTATCCTCAACCGGGTTAATTAGGGTGGCTAGATGGACCCTCCAGCTAAACTTAATTACATAAAGTAAAAAAAATATAGTCAAGCCCCTTGTACTCATATAAGTGAGTGGTCAAAAACCATTACATTGGAAAATACCAGCTTCGGGAGGATAGCGAAGCCCGCCTTAGGCTAGCGACGTGTTCCCAGTAATGAAAATTCCTAAATTACTTTTATAAGATTTTTCAACAATGAAGAATCTGAGTTTCCGGGATTTTCTTTCTTTTACAGGAAAATTACGGGTGTCGAAAAAGCGATCAATGGATCTTCGGTTGCTTCATGGGGTTGCGTACAGGCATCCGTAGTTCAGTGGAGGGGGGTACTGATTCCGCCATGGAAGCTTTGGAGTGACCACAAACTATTACGACAGAGCAATCGACATTCTTAGTTCAATTGAACTTGATAAGATCATCCAAGATTTCACGAGCCGATGCAGAGAAATCAAGCAAGTCATTCGTTATTACCAAGGTTTGAGTGAGACCCAATTGATCACAATCAGAGATCTTCTCAGAGTCATGCTTACTCTCAAATCCCAAGCTCCTGCGCAGAGGAAATCGATCATGGCTACTACTCTTTCTTTCTTCTTCTATTTCTTCAAAACTTTCCCCCCTCTGCAAAACAAGCATCTTGTGAGAAAAAAATCTTTGAAGTAAAAAAAAAAAATTCACTACTGCAGGAGAGAGCTGCAATGAGACTCGCTGCGGAAGTCGAGTTAGACGACCGCGTCCTGTTGCGTTCACGGGCGAAGACAGGACTCAAGCTTCGTAGTTAGGGCAAAATACTGGCATGCTGCTATTGCTAGACTGATGAAGTCACAAAGAATTGGAAAAAGTCGGATACCTTCATAAGGGTTTGGCATGAGTTAGCGGGAGACTCTGTGACGGCTCACTGGTTGGTGAGAACGCTGGATGAAAACGAAGTTGCTAGAATGCTGTTTCGGAAGGGTCGCTCCAAGGGGAGGCGAAACCAGATATGGTTTTAGATTCAAGAGCGAAGGAAGTGGCCTACGGTTAAGGGAAGCCGTCAGGGAATTTCTCATACGCCGTAGTGTGGCTACTAGTTCCCGCAGGTATTGGTGTCTGGGGGAATCTCTCTTACTGGGCTGGTTCGTCTGGGAATAAGCTAACCCCTACCAAGCAAACTCCGGCTTCAGCGCCTTAACGCAAGTAGTGTAGTCAGATAGTCCTGAGGTAGCCACAGGTTACCGACCTTAACAATTACATTTCCTCAGTTGGGGATGAAACTCGATTTTATGATTCAACTCGGTTTACGCTTTTTTCTGTTACGTCAAGTTGCTCTATTTCATATCCTGAACCTCGGACCCCCTTTACTAGTAAGGGGAGCTTTATTCATCTGGTCCCACTGAGGAGCCGTCTCCTTCTAGCCGACCTGCCACTCCGGTTTACACTAGGCGCTAAAAAAGTGCAAGGCATCTGAGATGGATCAGGCTGGCCAACCTACTACCTCTACATCATCTTCCTTGTCTCCAGATCCTATCTACCCTCTACTGAGGTACGTAGGTCTTCTCGCATGAAAAATCCTATGGATCCTATAACTCGTTTTCTCCCAAAGATCGTGCCTTTCTTGCCAGTGTTCATGCGGGAACCTCAAACCTTTTCGGAAGCCGTGGGCCAGCTCTGCTGGCAACAAGCTATGACAGATTCACTTTAAGCCTTAGAGAAAAATGGCACTGACACATAGGAAAGGTGCCCCGGTTTATCAAGAATAGATGGGGTTGGTTGTCTATTAGAGCCTATTAACAGCTGATACTGTAAAGGAGGAGTTGTTAGGTGGAGGATTGCCAGCTTTTACTTGATCCGCCGCTCAACGTTTAGTTCCGAACCGGGGAGGAATATCCCGTCGTACCTCTTTCATCCGAATCTCTTTCCTCAACATTACATACAACTATCGACCACCAGCACCCCAGAGAGAGAAGAGCGAAAGCAATTCCTAGCGGCCACGGCTAGAGAAGAGAGAGAATTGCTTACTTAGCTCTAGGGAGCACAAGAGAGAAGCAAGGGTTCGAGAGACAAGGCAAGGGTTGGTGCGTACGAGAGCGACAAGGAATTATATAGTGTCCATTGCTTCGGACTTTCAAAGACAAGGAGCAGGGCTATGCACGTGACAAAGAAATGGTCTAATATACGTTTTTCTAGTAGCCGCATTGTGTCGGGCATTCCTATCTGTTTAGTTCCCGTCTGTTCTATTAATCTCTATTAATCCAAGCTAAATCCACCTTGATGCTGGAGTAAGTCAATCAAAAAAAATTTCTACAAGAATCTTCTACTTGACTCAATAAGATTGGGTCTTATTAGAGAATCGCGTTCATTCACGTCAGAAAGAGATGTATTCGTTCACTTCAGGAAGAGGCATAGAAAGAGTGAGAAAGCTCAATCCAAGACGGAATCACAACTGTCGAATCTTGTGCTTAAGCTAAGCAAAGAGACAATTTTCTTATTGAGTCTCAGGGACATCTCTTGGGTAAAGACTAGGAGCAATTCCGTGTTTAAGGGAATTAGGTAACAAAGGACCCACGGAGCATAGAAGGGAGGAGTGGTGAACAGCTGGTAACGGCTGCCGGATAGGCGGAAGCACTAAGCCTGGACTCACTTTCGATCTATGGCAATTTATTGTGATAGCAAAAAAAAGTGAAAAAGTGTTCTGATATAGGATAAGGAGATCGCAAGGAAGATGCTCAAAAAGGCTTTATAGCTACATTTATGTTTCAGTATGCTAGACCCCTCCTATAGTTCAAGAGCTTTAGGCCGGATACGAGCTCTGCTCTAGTTGCTTTTCTATGTTGAGTGAATCGCTATGGAAATGAAATAGAAGAAGTGACAAATGCCTAACAACCAATGAGGGGCTAAGGAATGGCGACCTCTGTGACGACTGAAACAGTTAATGGCGACCTTTGTGAGCTACCTCCGGACCTTGGGAAGAGTCCCGGACCATGGAAGCGATCAAAGGAAGACGGTAATCAACCACTGTCCTTTCGTGATGTTCGTTCTCATGCAGGTACAGCACAAGGGCTCATACTATCTTGAGATCTCGGAACCGGAGTCTGAAGGCTTTAAATCAGACGAGTGGGAAGAAGATGAGCAGCAAATCCATAACCAGGGCCCTTCGAATTGTCCCCTTGTGATCAACATTAATGGTAATGGGGAAACTAAAAGAAAAGGATAATTTTTCAACCATGGAGGAAGTCTCTTTCTTATAGTTAAGGTTCTGGGTAAGAAAGTTTAGTACAAATTTATCCATGAGAAAATTTTGAAAATGTGGAGACCAAGTGGGGAGTTGACTTCATTGACCTGGGCCACGACCATCCTTAACTGATGGGGAGGATTACAAAAGAGCTCTTACTGGGGGACCTTGGATGATAGCAAACCATTATCTCACTTTTCGAAGCACCCTGATTTTAGGCCTTCCTTGGCAACGGTCACTAAAACTGCGCTTTGGATCCGTTTACCTGAGCTCCCTATTGAGTACTTCGACAGTGAAGTTCTTCTCAAAATAGGGAAAACTTTTGGTAAACCTATTCCAATTTATACCTGAACTGGCTACGCGAGGTCGTTTTGCGAAAATCTGCGATCTAAGTGCTCCCCCTGGATTAGAATTGGCAAGCATCGTTAAAAGATTGAAAAAGAAGGATATGAAACCTTATGAAAATGCGATGGGAAATACATAGAAGTAGCATTCATCCTAGCAAAAACCGCTTCCAGAGTCTGTTTTTAGCAGGGATATAGTGCTTTCCCTTTTGGGGTATAACCCAAAACCTGGATCCGCTTTACGATGTATTAGTAGAACCCCTAGGATACGACGCCTTGCTCCTTGAGTATCATGGGATGGAATACCCCGACCTCCCAAAGGCTCCCGAGAAAGCAATTTCAGCCTTCCGGACAGTTAAGTAAAATTCCTACGTCCCTCATCGGTCTGAATCCCCACCCCCCACGGAAGGGGGGCGGTTTACGATCCTGTTTCAGCTGTCTGAACTAAAACCAGTCAACTCGACAAATAACATCCTGAGCAGTTACGGCAATTAACTCTTGGAGTTATGACAGTGGGTTGTTATTTTCTTCTTTTTTTCCGAAGCCTGTAAACCAGCTAAGAGACACTTTCATTGGGACCATACCACCTTTCGTGGTTAGGAAATTCCTTATTTAATCTTAAGTAATAGCTCTCCGGAGAATCCCTTGACTAGCCAATCAAGGAACTCATCCCATAAGTGCCTTTTTGTGAGTGCTAGTCAGCTACCATCCTTGATATAGGTTGTTCTCCTGTGCTCCTGTAAGAAGTCCTTCCTATACCTGATGCGCTTTTTATCCTTTTGAGGTTAATGCAAAGACCCAATTCGCCCGGGCTGGGATGGCTTCCGACCTAAGCGGGGTTGCACCGTAGGGACCCGTAGTCTCCAGAGTGTTAGTCTGCAGGCAGAGACTCGTCATCATCCCAACGTCAAAAGGCCTTCAATCCAGTAGTATACTTCTAGGTGTCCAGTCTTTGAAACCAGACCGCAGTTAAACGCCCGTCAACTACCTAGCGTACCATACCACTTAGAAAGACGGTGACGAAAGTTGTCACAAATCAACCCTACTTCCTAGAAAGGTACCACTTCGCTTCTTTGAGACCGTTTGCACCACTTTAAAAGGAATAGCACGCAAAAGGGTCAGAAGAGCAAGCTTCTTCTTTTCAGGCTTGTTGTCTTTCTTTCGGTAACCTTAGGTTAAGGTTAATAATACGAATCCCATTTCCTTGAAAAGACCTCTACCCGACTTTCTTTGTTTTGAGCCTAAGCTCAGAGTCTTTTTTCTTATATCAAAGGCATATGAAAAATAGTTTGTTATTCTTCCTCATGGGCATTGTAGGCGAGGAGCCTTTCCTGGACGATGTTATAGGTGACTTCTGGTGGAAGGTGATTGATGATATTATTCAGGGGTTCCTCTGGGTCAACTCAGCTCAGGTTTGGAGCAGGCTATTCATAGGAATAGCAGAGCTTGTTAGAAATAGGAATCGGTATAAGAAAGCGTAACCGTCAGTGTTGCTGGTACTCGTAAGTCAGCTGGCTACTAGGCAACTACTCCTCCGGTTACCAAAGCCCTATGGTCACTCGTCACTGGTCACTATCCCCTCGCTCTACTAGTTTTTATTATGGTATTGAATGAACAGGCGAACCCATATTTTTTGACTATAGGAAATCCCTTGTCTCTTTTCGCTTTCTATGGAGATAAGAACAAGGAAGCACTGGCCATGGCAAGCATTGGTTGGAAGAAAAAGAAACTGAAGTTGTGCCGGCTCTTCCTATATAGTGTTGTTAGCAGGTGGAGGAACAAAGTTTGATGTGGAGGCAGCATCAGCTGCTGCGACCATAACAGACACCGTTTTAGGAAGAAATTCGTCGGATACACTTCTCGGAGATGGAAGTGGAGTGATTTCAGGCCGGGGTAGAAGCCTCCGAGAAACCTGATGAGGGGATTATCATGAACACCTCCTCAGCAAAAATCTTTAGAGAGAAAAATTGGTTTGGAGATCAGAGAGAGGAAGTAGGCTTTAGAGAAAAAGTCCCTCTTGTGCCGGTAGTAGGGAAAGCAGCTGAGATAGAGAGAAAAGTTCTCCCTTAAAGTCCTTTATGGATTTCGAGTCGGGAATAGAGCAGTGGCTTAGATACCCTGATCGAGTAATGGGGTTGCGGTGGGGGACACTAAAAGGAACGGATAGTACCGACCAGGCGAACAGCGATATGCAGCCCCTACCGATCAGATTCAACTGATCGCCCCTGTTGCTATGCAAGTTTGAAATGAAAAAGATGGTGGTGTGGTGAGACTGGAAGCTTCCAACGAGTCTTTCTCTGAACCCCTCTCTCAATTCAAAAAGTATGAATTCCGCCTGCCTGACAGCCTAAGCACCAGGCCTAAAGCTTGAAAACCTAACAGGGTTGGATCCCGTTCTCATAATCTTGAAAGGCTACAACTCCTGCTTTTGAGACTAGCTCCCATACCGGCTTTTCCCCGGACGTCAGTGCTGTAGGAAAAGGCGTACCTGTTCTCACTGACAGGGTAAGTCGAGGCCCTTTCTCTATCTGGTAAAAGAGGAGTAGCTTAGTAATTATAGTAACCAGAAGAATAGAATGCTCCAACCCGCGCTAACGGATAGCCTGTCTCGGTTCTAAGTTATAAGAACTGCCGGAGTAGACTCATATATGTGGACCTACGCGAGTTTCCGGGTCTCAGTTGACCTTTAACCGCTAGCTCATTCCATTTCTTCATTGAACTCTGTAGTTTAAAGGCCTATCTCGTCGGAAAGGGGTTAGGTCTCTCTGTGCCCTATTCTCCTTGAAACCTTTTTTACATTGAATTTACGCTTGACCGGACTCTCAAATCGCCTTGTTTTTATGAGAAAGTTTAACCCCTCCTCTCCGTTTTGTTTTGATTTGAAGTGGTTCTGTATCTAAGGAATAGCTTTAAGAGATAGGAAAGCTGGCATCTTACCTAGACGGTAGGCTTAAGAGATCTACATCTTTTGGATAAAAAAATGAAATCTCGTGCTTTTCCCATTGAGATTGATCAATCTTGGACCTAGATTACTCAATTTAAATAAAGTGCTCATGTGCCGGTCGATATGTGAGTGAGTAAGCTATACCTCTCGTAGTATTCGGCATTCAATAAGCTACCTTGCTCGTCGGTATTGCTTTATATAATAATAAAGAGAAAGCTTTCTGTGTATGAAACGTCAGTGACATAGTGCTTCTTTCCATTTTGAAAGTCAAATGAACGCCTTTACTCTCCGGGATAGGGATTGAGACTGATGAGCGGTACGGTAGCAACTAAGCCGCCGTTGCGTATACAGTTTTTTGTTTTTTCTTTTGGTTCACTTCTTTTGTTTTGAGAGGGAGGCACATACAAACGAGATACCTTTCATGGACTGGACAGAAGATTCGTTTTCGTATTGACACACACCAGCCTGTTTGTTCTTTGGATTCGAGATAGGAAGCTGTCTTGATTTTATTTTAGTCTATATCTGCGGAATTCCTATAGTAAGGTAGCCCCGATCAGAGTCTACTAGACTCGAGCAGTGTGAGTAGTCTTCTGATAGACCTTTTTTGCTTTTAAAAGATTTTGAAGTCAGTAGACCCCTTCAACGCTTACTCCTCGTTTAGGGGGTCGGTCAGGATGGCTAAAGAAAGAGGCTAAGAAGAGAAAGGGGCCCTACATGAATGAAGAATCACTAACACTATGGAGGTTTCGATTTGCCTCGCGTAAAGGTGCACCTAAAATGTCAGGTCAATTGTCAGGGCTCACACACTGTTCCAAACAGAGAGAGTCTCAAGGCAGAGGCAAATAAAGATAAAAGATAGACCAGCTCGACCGGTCTCGGAAGGATTTTTAGGTCAGTCTGGAGTTTCTGTGCTTATTTTTTCCTTATTGGGAAAGTGAGCACTGTTACTTGCTTGAGAATAGGGCTTCTCCATTTGAGGTAGGACTGAACGTCAGAAGAAAGAAGCTTCATTGGGTATGAGAAGAAGAGAAGATTGCCCGCGTAGGTTAGGTTAGTTACTTAAGCTTTCTTCGTGGTTTCAGGAGTGAAATCTCGGATAAGAACGTCTCGTGTAATTTGGGCTCGGGCGCGCTTCTTAGTTATTATCTGGAAGTTACTTATGAGAAGGAATAGAGAGAGGGTCGACTGTTAAGAAGAGAAGTACTAAGAAGACTGCTACGAATTTCTATGGAGAGAAAGCTAGGTCGAGTAAGAGATAGAAGAGCCCAGCCCACCATACCTATTATATTAAGATTCAAGGGGAGCAGGAACTTGTGCCAGACATCGCTTCTCCTGCTAAAAAAAATGGTTACTCTTTCTTTTTGTCTAGACTGTCTCCACCGGGGACTCAGAGGAGTCCCATCCAAGCATATCTACGAGACCTGCGGATACCCCTTCATCTTTCGACTGAGCAATCAAAGAATTGGTTAAAGCTGATTGAAAGCATTGATTTGACCGTACCTCTTTGATTGCTTATTCTTCTCATGTCTTTGACCTTCTCGAAATCAAATGAGTTTTTTGATTAGCCCACGTCCTGTCGTTGAAGTTTAGCTCATATCCCGGTGAAGAAGAGGTCCTGGGTCTGGTTCGGAGATTTCTCTCTCTCAGTAGCCCCAGGTGTAAAGGAATCATGGTTTGGTTCCGGTAGCCTCATATATCCGGAAGGTGGGTCAATGGACATTAGATACGTGATCACATTTGTGCTTTCGGTGAATCGTAACAAGACTGAAGAACCGGTGGAACGAAGTCTACTTCTTATATCAGTAGACTCAGTTTACTCACCCCACCAAGTGGACGAGGAAGGGGCTTTAGCCCAACCTTCTTTCTTGAACTGGCCTAAAGCCTAGAACTCGTTACTGGCCAAAAAACGCAATTTCGACTCATCAAGATTGGGGGTTGCCCGACCCATTTTGGTCTTCTTCGTATGGGATATAACCCCGCAAGTATATTCATTGCCCGAGAGATCAGCAAGTTCAGAGTGCGTGTTCGCGACCTAGTATTGGTACTACCTTCGACCGAGAAATTGAGAATTGAGAGAATGCATCTAAAGTTGCCTAAATAGTTTTCAGGTTCTATGAAGCTCTTCCTATCATCTCTAGGATGCAGCGACCCGCAGACCTGGCTATCGGCACGCCGTCAACCCCCGTTAAGCCTTCTAGCTCAATCAGTCCAGGTTGCTCAGACCCGTCCACAGCCTCTCCTGAGTTGAACTCCTTAGGTGTAAGGGGCAAAGATTCCCTGGACAAGAAGGGCAACCCCCAGAAAGTGTCTAAGGGAGTTACTCCCCCTGGGATTCGTGCTCTAGTTTTGTTCTACCCTTTGTCCCCATCTTTCTTGGTGTGTGGAATATAATATTAGGGGTCTTAACGACCCTATGAAGCAAAATGAAGTGAGGAAATTGATTCTAGAGCACAAGCTTTCTTTTGTTGCGTTAATTGAGACGAAAATAAAGGAAGTGAATAAAGACAGAGTTTTGAGAGCTATAGCCCCGGGATGGCATGCTAGTTGGAACTAGAATCTTTCCCCAAGGGGGAGAATATGGGTTTGTTGGAATCCTTCTAGGCTGGATGTGTCTGTGCTTGATCAGGAGGAACAGGTTATTCATTGCTTGGTGAGAGATTTGTCTAACCCCTGGTGTTGTACGCTTTCTATAGTATATGGAGATAATTGCTATAGGAAAAGGGAAACAAAGTGGGATAATCTGGTCTCGTTTGCTTCTGGAATTAGTGGTAGACCGTGGTTGGTTGTGGGTGACTTCAATGCGGTTAGAAGAATGAATGAGAGGGCTGGAGGCTCACAGGATTGGCCTAGTTGGATGAGCAGCTTGGAGGATACTATTTCCCAGGCTGAGCTGGCTGACCTTCCCAGAGCAAAGAAAGCATTCAAGTTCTTTTTCTTTGATTTTGGGTCGATCATCCTGAATTTTTACCGTTGGTGGAAAAGATTTGGCAAGAAGAGGTAGAAGGTTCCCCCCATGTTCCAATTATGCTCCAAATTGAAAAATCTGAAGTGAAGGTGGCTCTCAGAAAACAAAACTAAATAAGGACCATTTTTCAGATTTTTCAACTGCTCTTGCCAAGGAGAAGATGGAAGATATTCAAAGGCTTTTACAACAAAGGCCTACTACCTACTTAGTTCAATATTCGAAATCTCTCTTCGTGGGCGCTTGGGTTAGCAGGTCTTCTGGTCGAGTTTTCCTTCTGCTCTTACTTTGGTTATATACCAACTCACCTACCTGGATCGGTGGATTCCCCTGATTCAGCGGATTCGGCTTCGTATGAAGCGTCTGCGGATTACTAAGCTGTGGATCGAGATCTTAGGATCTAGCTAGTTGAGCCTTCCTTGCCCACCTTTTTTTTCTTTATTGGCCATTGGCCCAGCCTTCAACCATTAACCTCTCCTCTGTGCACCCTCCCGGATTGATCTTTCCTTTCATTAAGTGATCTTCCTTTCCTAATCACCATTCTTTAAGAAATGTGCATCATGTGAACAGTCATTGCCCGGGGTGGGTGGAAGACTAGAATCTAATACGGTTTCGGGGCCCGTGCGTGTGGGCCTCGGGAGGGATGGGATGAGGAGGCTGGATGGAATTCAGGGGGGCTATCCAGTAACGGATTCTGGAATGCATCGAGGGGTCGTGGACCAACCCTCCTATCCATCTACCCGTTGGTTAGGTCATTCACTCAAGGGTACCGGGGATGTTGACTCAACGGAATCAGCCTGCGGGTAGAAACCAGATAAAGCATCGAATCCTTGAATAGCCATCCCTCCGCTAACCAAAAAGAAGCTAGCTATGCCCCCGTCGGGATAGGATAAAAAGACAGGGCGGAAGGTTCCCCAGGAGAGAGATCCGTAGCAGAGGAAAGAGAAGGACTGGGCCTGTAGGGAAAAAAAAAGACTTTTAGAAAGGATGGAATTGCATAATCACAAGATGAGATGGGAGGGAAAACGCAGGTGCAATAGATTTAGATGCTTCATTCGTTTGCTCGCCCACAGATAAATTTGGAGATGCGGATCGCCTTCCTTTAGTAAGTCTTAACAAGTCAATGGGAAGGAGATGGGTTGCCAGTAACTTCCCTTGCCGGTTCAGGAACGACGAAAGGCCCGTTAGCCTGCAAAAAAAAAGATGGAAAGCCTTTCGATTGCTTTGGTTAGCTCGGATCTCATTCAGAAGACTGAAAATCGGTTGACTCGCCAACACATGCTTGCTATCGGGTTCATGAAGGGTTATGGGATTAGGCTATGGTCGGCTCGGATAGGAATAGAGAGGGAGAAACTTCGGTTACAGGGATTCGACCTATTTCTTTATAGAAAGATTTCCGGTTCATGGCTTTGTCAGAGCTTTCTATCGTTCCTTTTGAAGCCTAGCTTTATGGTTCCGTTCTGTCAGGTGTAGGGTGAGCTTAGCCTGCATTGGGAGGCGCTTGCCTTCCTCCTAGCCTGTACTCTTCCGGTAACTGGTACATACAAAGGGCTAGGCGGATAATGCTGTATATCTGATAATTTATTATAGAAGGAAGACTTTCCGAAAAGGATTGAGGTGCCCGGTCTTCACCAACTTAACAAAGCAGAAAAAGATCAATGTCACAAGGTCCGAGATAAACTTGATGTGCAACCCTTGTGGTCGGTCCCTTAGATTTAGATAAGGGAATGTTAGTCATATTAATAGTCATTCAAATGACCCGCAGCAGAGGCCAGAGCCAGCTTCACAACGTATTAGCCAACAGGTTTTGTTTTGGTCCATGTCCCTCCACAAGCGAGGTTATTACGAAAAGCCTAACAACTGTTGACTGCTTGTCCTCTCCCGAAAATGTTACGAAGTTGGGAGGTTTATAACCTCTAGGGATCGATGTGAAATCTGTCTTACGAAAGCAGAGTCTACATAGAAAGCAAATGGAAAATGCAAGCACAACCGAGCTACAGTGGCTGCGGGACCGGCACTACCCTGTCCCATTGAGTTTGAACCAAGGAGGGGACAGAGGAAGGAAGATTTTGATCGACATAAACTTTGGGAGCGACTGAAACGGAGACTTTAGGGAAACAGAGCAACGCTTGCCCTATCGACGAATGGCGTGACGGTAAGACCTTCTTACTTCAGCAAAAAAATAAACTACACCAAGAACCGCTAATGCTGTATTGAAATAATAAGAAAGCATCTATACGGTGAGAAAGAAATTCAAAATTTGAAGCGATTAAGGCCTTACCGTCTCTTTGGATCATTTTCTCCTAAATTGGAATCACTTTGTCCACCATCTCTCTCCCCTTGACTTCCACTTCAGTCTTAGAGTTGGTGGATGGAATATCCCTTCTCATTAAACAAAAGACATGATTCCGGGCGGAAAGGCAAGTCTCTTTAACCATTGCTAAGGGACTTTACCCCGCGCATCAAAAAAGGATTTCAAAACAAAACCATCCCCATCCCGCTCTTCCTCTAAGGCAAAGCCACTCTACTTAGTATATTTCTTTTAGAAGTGGTAGATACCAATCAGTTAACCCGCGCCTCGCTTTAGATTCTCCGTAGTTAATGGTCTTTGCTTTGATCAGTGATTCCGATAGATAATGGTATAGATAATAGCATAAATGATAGTAGATGTAAAGCAGTGTCCTAGAGTCGGGCATCCACTATTGAACTAACTCTAACTGTCTAGCTAATTTATGGGGGAAAGAAAAGAAAAAGATCCTTAGTCACAAAACAAAAGAAGAATGAATTTGGATCGAACCAAACCAGTTCACAAGTAAGGGATCTTCTGACTCTTTGGGAGCTGCTACCTAGTAAGTTTCTTCTGATCCGATTTGTGCATCCCTTTTTAGTGCGTGACTTTAATAGAGATTGAGTTAAGCCCTTCTCCGGCCTCATAAGCTTTGGTTGGTAAGGTCCACTCGTGAAATGAAAGCAAAGCCATAGAGGGGTGCTTTCCCCGGTCCCGTCAACAGCCTAGCTGTTCATCCCCTTTCCTCAAAGAGCTCCTGACAGGTGCGACATTGAGGACAGTGCCCCGCTTGTTCGCATCGGTCTTTCCAATCAGAGTTATACCCGGGGG